TTAGATTTGAAGTTTCAGGTAAAGGAGCAGATATGTGCGGGCTTAGAGTTGGGTGAGATAACTGTTGTTTTGGTTAATGAAGTTATTGAATTTTTGACTGAATTAGGAGTAGTTCTTTTTGGAAATGAACGGGTTAAGCTACTACGCTGGTATCAGCGTAAATTATTGGCACCTTACAAAGAGTAAATATCTTTCTATTGATTTACTAAGGTCAGGCAAAGTTATAAGTATCTGCAAAGTTCTAGTTAAGTAACAGTGCGGGAAGTTCTTGTTTTTGGGGTTTGGCAAGAGCAAATGTACCAAGAATCTGTGAAGGCTGGAATGGGGGGTAGGGGGGTTTGTCTTGGATACTGGGTATATAACAATGCGTGCGTGTATGCGTGTATGCGTGTATGCGTGTATACGTGTATACGTGTATGCGTGTATGCGTGTATGCGTGTATGCGTGTATGCGTGTATACGTGTATACGTGTATACGTGTATACGTGTATACGTGTATACGTGTATGCGTGTATGCGTGTATACGTGTATACGTGTATACGTGTATACGTGTATGCGTGTATGCGTGTATACGTGTATGCGTGTATACGTGTATACGTGTATGCGTGTATGCGTGTATACGTGTATACGTGTATACGTGTATACGTGTATACGTGTATACGTGTATACGTGTATACGTGTATACGTGTATACGTGTATACGTGTATACATACTGACGTATGGGCGTAGATATGGGTTCACGTACAAATACATGCGTGTCGATGTGTACGCACATGTGTATTAAAATTGAATATGTCCTTCAAGCATGAATTAAATAGCCACCTTATAGTTTACCGTGGAGCAAGGAATATATTTGTTAGGTCCGACATATAACGTTATGTCTATCGAGCATGAACTGGATAGTCATCTATGATAATTATGAGGGTGAAGGAGGTACACGTTAAGTCCAGCTACAATAAATGGTCTGAGCGCAGGCCGGCCGGTTTTCGGCGTAGGCCATGGTGAGTCCCTGCATCCCCCGAAAATTAAAAAATACCAGAGGCCTGACAGATCAGTTATGACTAATCACGGGTTATCTAGTAACTAATCCATCGAGATGTCTTATTTAAGGGGAACGAGTGGGCGGGTATAATGTCTATGGCCCTGAAGTAAGAACCAGATGCCAGGTATAGTTTCAGTTTAGTCACCCCCAAGTTTAATGGGCCCGGAGCGAGAAGAGGGGCATTATGCGGGCGGGTTGCTGGTTTCACGGAGGATGGTAGAGGCCCTAGGACGGTGGAAGGGGATATCCGTGTTGACGAGGACTACGAAATTTAATGCGCAAGTGTCCGATTAATAGATCAATGTTTTATGTCCGACCAATAGGATTATGTACTCATGTAAGATCAAGATATACAATTACCCAAGAATATTCGTGGGGTAGAGAATTTAATGTGGATAATACATATAGATGTCCTATGTACTATATGAATATATATGTACTTGCTTATATGCATGTGGACAAGAGCTTTATGCACGATATACATAGATGTGGTGGGTAGACTTCTACGGGGAGAACTGTAATATATTATATGGGGAAGAACATACAATGCTTGAATTACATAGATGTTTGTAGGGAATATAGTCGGCAATAGTTTGACAAGGAATAGTTTATGTAGAATCTTAGCTTTGGGAGCTGAGGGTGAGGTGTAGTGTCTCTTCCTTGAGGTTGCCCTGGGGAGCTATGCTCCGTTTTCGGCTTACAAGGCCGGGGTAATAGATATACTACAAGGGCTCTTCACTTTAGTATTTTGTTTTCGATGAGACATGTTGTTGGTATAATAAAGATCATAAGAGAGAAATACAGTATGGATGCTGTTTGTCCGATGTTAATGAAGGGGTCTTCTACGGGTTGTCCTCCAATTCATGTGAGGGTGAGTAAGTCTGCTACTAGGATTCAGAATAAGAATTGGCTTAGGGGGCGGAATACTATGGTTTGTTGTTTGTTAGGTTGAAGGAAGGGAATAATTGTTAGGATTAAGATGGATAGAATTAGGGCTATTACTCCTCCAAGTTTATTAGGAATAGATCGTAGAATAGCATAGGCAAATAGGAAATATCATTCTGGTTTGATATGGGGTGGTGTATTAAGGGGGTTTGCTGGAGTATAGTTGTCGGGGTCTCCTAATAGGTCTGGGTAGAAGAGTGCTGTTGTTATGAGGAGTAGAATGAGAAGTAAAAGTCCTAGAAAGTCTTTAGTAGTATAGTAGGGGTGGAATGGGATTTTATCAGAGTTTGAGGATATGCCTAGTGGGTTATTAGATCCTGATTCGTGTAGGAAGAGGAGGTGAATTATAACTAAGGCTGAAATAATAAAGGGTAAGATGAAATGGAGTGCGAAGAATCGGGTTAGAGTAGCTTTACTAACGGAGAAGCCGCCTCAGATTCATTCTACTAGATCGGTGCCTACATAGGGGATTGCTGAGAGTAGATTTGTGATTACTGTAGCACCTCAGAATGATATTTGTCCTCATGGAAGGACGTAGCCTATAAAGGCCGTAGCCATTACTGAAAATAGTAGGATGATACCTACATTTCAGGTTTCTAATAGGGTAAAGGAGCCATAGTATAGGCCGCGGCCTACATGGATAAATAGGCATAGAAAGAATATGGATGCTCCGTTAGCGTGGAGGTAGCGGATAGTTCAGCCGTAGTTTACATCTCGGCAGATATGGGCTACAGAGGAGAATGCAGTTGTTGTATCTGCTGTGTAGTGTATGGCTAGGAACAGGCCTGTAATAATTTGGATGGTCAAGCAGGCTCCTAATAGGGAGCCGAAGTTTCATAAGGAAGAAATGTTAGGTGGTGCGGGGAGGTCAATGAGTGAGTTGTTAATAATTTTTAGGAGGGGGTGGTTTTTTCGAATGTTGGTCATTTGTGTTTTTGTAGTTGAAGTACAACGATGATTTTTCATGTCATTGGTCATGGTTTGGACCCCATGTAGAAACTATGATTTATATAATGTTCTTGTTAAGTGTAGTCTTTGTTTTAGGTTTTATGAGTTTTTCGTCAAAACCTTCTCCTATTTATGGGGGTGTTGGACTTGTTATTAGTGGGGCTGTAGGATCTATAATTATTATAGGTTTTGGGGGTTCTTTTGTGGGTCTGATAATGTTTTTGGTTTATTTAGGGGGCATGTTGGTAGTATTTGGTTACACCACGGCTATAGCTACTGAGGAGTATCCAGAGACTTGAGGTTCTAGTGTTGTTGTTTGGGGGTCATTGTTGGTAGGGCTAATTATGGAGTTGTTGGTAGTGGTGTGAGTAATAGGGCAGAATAGTTTTGAGGTGGTAGTAGGTTTTGATGACCTGGAGGATTGGGTTGCTTTTGTGGGCAAGGAGGTTGGTGTTGTTCGTGAGGATTGTTTAGGGGTAGCGGTTCTCTATAATTATGTTAGTTGATTTATGGTTGTTGCGGGATGGTCCTTATTTGTTAGTGTGTTGATTGTTATTGAAATTATTCGAATAAGGGTTAGATGATAAGTAGAAGAGCTAGAATTGTTGATGTGAGGGAGGATAGAAAGTATAGTTTGATTAGGCCTTTTTGGTTTGAGGTGATTTTGGAGAGTAGTAATTGTAGTTTGGATATATTTTTTGGTATGCTTTTTTCTAATCAAATCAGGTCTAGTAGGAGAGATGCCGTGTTTTGGCTTATAATGAGGTTATGTAAGGGGGTTGAGCGGTGGATGATTATTGGGAAGAATCCTAATATGTTTGAGAATTTAAGTGCTTGAGAGGGTAGTTTGAATTTTAGGTTGTTTGTTATAAGGCTTAGTTCTATTGCTAGGATAAATCCTAGTATAGTTACAATTAGGGTTATTATTTTTAAGTAAGCAGGCATTGTTAATTGGGGGGTGGTTATAGGGAGAATGTTGTTAGACAGGATGAATCCGGCGAAGATGCTGCCGATCGCTAGGCGTTTAATTGAGTTAATTAGTGAGGGATTGTTTTCGTTAATTATGGATAAAACTGTAAACCGTGGTTGTTTTATTAGTGTATAAAAGATGATTCGTGTACTGTAAACAGTGGTTAGGGAGGTTGCAATGAGTGTGATTGTTAGGGCTCAGGCGTTGGTATTAGACGTATTTATGGCTTCAATGATAAGGTCTTTTGAGTAAAAACCTGTTAAAAAGGGCATGCCTGTCAGTGCGAGGCTTCCAATAATGAGAGAGGAGGCTGTGAAAGGTATGGCTTTGAGTAGGCCTCCTATTTTTCGAATATCTTGTTCGTTGTTTAGGTTGTGGATAATAGAGCCGGAGCATATAAATAACATAGCTTTAAAGAAGGCGTGGTTGCAGATGTGGAGGAAAGCTAGATGGGGTTGGTTGATACCTAAGGTAACTATTATCAAGCCTAGTTGGCTTGAGGTGGAGAAGGCTACGATTTTTTTGACGTCGTTTTGTGTAAGAGCACAGATTGCTGTAAACAGTGTTGTAATGCTGCCTAAGCATAGTATAAGGGTTTGGGCAGTGCTGTTGGTTTCTATTATAGGGTGGAATCGGATTAGGAGGAAGATCCCTGCTACAACTATCGTGCTAGAGTGGAGTAGAGCTGAGACTGGGGTGGGACCTTCTATTGCTGATGGTAATCACGGGTGAAGTCCGAATTGAGCAGATTTTCCGGTGGCTGCAAGGAGCAAACCTATTAGTGGAATTAGGTTTGGACTGAAGTTTAGTATAAACATCTGTTGGAATTCTCATGTGTTTGAGTATATTAAGAATCATGCTATGGATAAGACAAATCCAATGTCTCCAATGCGGTTATAAATGATGGCTTGGAGGGCTGCTGTGTTTGCATCAGTTCGTCCGTATCATCAGCTGATTAGGAGGAAAGATATAATGCCAACACCTTCTCAGCCGATGAACAGTTGAAATAAGTTATTGGCGGTTACTAGGATTAATATGGTAATTAGAAATAAGAGAAGGTATTTAAAAAATAAATTAATATTTGGGTCTGATGCTATGTATCATGTTGAGAATTCTATGATAGATCAAGTGACGAGTAGTGCCACTGGAATAAATAGTACTGAGAAGCAGTCTATTTTTAGGTTAATTGTTAGTTTTAGGGTTTGGATGGTTGTTCAGTGTCAGTTAGATACAACTATTTCCTGTTGTGAGAAAATAAATAGTGTGGCTGGGATAAGGCTGGTAAGGAAGGCATAAGCAGTAGTTAGTTTTGCGTAGAGTGTGTAGGGAATATTCTTTTGAGTATTCATGAGATTTATCATGATGGGGTATGTTAGGATCATTAGTGTAATTAGAGTGAGGGAGGGGAATAAATTAATTACTTTTATTTGGAGTTGCACCAATTTTTTGGCTCCTAAGGCCAACGGATGGCTTCCATCCTTTAAAAGTTGAGGGAGCCATATTTTTATGTATGGTGTGTAGAATTAGCAGTTCTTACATTCTCTCTCGGTAGATAAGGGGTTTCAAGGTTCCTATATCTAAATTCACAGTTTAGCGTTTTGTTTAAACTATATCTACAGTATGTGGATCCTATGATGATACTAGGATTTAGGGTGAGGAGAAGAAGAGGGAAGATATGTATGGATATTAGGGTGTTTTCTCGTGTGAGAGAAGGGTTGAAGTTATGTATGTGATATAGGGACTTGCCTCGTTGGGTTATTACTAATATATATAGTGAATAGGTGGCGGTAATTAATATATTTAGACCTGTTAGGATAATTGTTATATTGGATCATGAGAAAGTTGCTATGGTAATGAATAATTCTCCAATTAAGTTGATGGATGGGGGTAAAGCTAGGTTGGTCAGGCTGGCGAGGAGTCATCAGGTGCTTATTAGTGGAAGTAGAGATTGAAGTCCTCGTGCCAAGAGTATTGTTCGGTTGTGGATGCGTTCATAGTTTGAGTTGGCAAGACAGAATAGTATGGATGATGTGAGACCGTGTGCAATTATTAAGGCTGTTGCCCCTATAAAGCTCCATGGTGTTTGAATAAGAATGGCCACGATTACTAGTGCTATATGGCTTACTGATGAGTAAGCGATAAGTGATTTTAAGTCTGTTTGTCGTAGGCAAATTAAGCTTGTTATAATTATCCCTCATAGGCATAGTATAAGGAACGGGTATGCTATAAATTTTGTTAGGGGGTTAAGAATTATAGTGATGCGTATTATTCCATATCCACCTAGTTTTAGAAGGATAGCTGCGAGGATTATAGATCCGGCAATGGGAGCTTCTACATGGGCTTTGGGTAATCACAGGTGAAGGCCATATAAGGGTATTTTGATTATAAAGGCTATAATACATGCTATTCATATTAGGTTACTAGATCATGAATTGGGTAATTCTTGGGATCAATAGGTCATTATGAAGAGGTTTAGTGTGCCTATATGGTTTTGGATGAAGGATAGTGCTACGAGTAATGGTAAAGACCCGATAAGGGTGTAAAATAGGAAATATAGGCCTGCGTTTAGTCGTTCTGTTTGGTTCCCTCATCGGGTAATGATAATAAGGGTAGGAATTAATGTGGATTCAAATAGAATATAAAATATAATTAGTTCGGTGGCTGTAAATGTTATAATTAGAAATAGTTGCAGGGAGATTAGGGTGAAGAGGAAGTATTTTTTTCGCTCTCAGGGCTCTTTTGAAAGGTGATATTGGCTTGCTATGATTGTGAGGGGAAGTAACCATATTGTTAGGGCTAGGAGGGGTGACGATAGTGGGTCGGAAAAGAAAGTTGGCGAGAAATTATTGCTGTTACTGTCAGTTTGATTAAGGAAAGATAGGCTTATAAGACTGATTGTTAAGCTGTGAAGAGTGATGTTGATTCAGACTATAGGATTGGTGGAGTATCATGTTACTGGTAGTAGCATAATTGTTGGGATAATGATTTTTAGCATTGAAGGAGGTTGAGATTTTGAACATGATCTAAGCCATAGGTATTGGATACTATCACTAATAGAGCTAGACCGATGGCTGCTTCACAAGCTGTAAGTACTAGCAGGAGAATTGGTATGATGAAAGATACTGTGTAGTGTAGATTTATAATGAAAAGAATGCTTAAGATAAATATGGATAGTATTATGCCTTCTAGGCATAGTAAGGAAGACATTAGATGTGAGCGGAATATTAGCATTCCTATTAGGGCAATAGTGAAGGCTAGAGTAATGTTAGTGGAGATTGAGGGCATATGATAATTATGTAAATTCATAATTTAATGAGTCGAAATCATTTGTTTTATTTTAAACTAATTATCAGTGTTATTCTTCTCATTCAAGTCCTTTTTGAAATCACTCATAGGCGAGACCTGCAGTTAGGATAGAGATTAATGCAAGGGCTGTTGTTAGTGTAAGTTTTAGATTATTTGTTTGGATCGCTCAGGGGAGTGGAAGGAGGAGGGCGATTTCTAGGTCGAAAAGGAGGAATGTAATCGCTACCAGAAAAAATTTTATGGAGAATGGTAGGCGGGCAGACCCCATAGGATCAAACCCGCATTCGTAGGGGTTATATTTTTCTGTGTACACGTTTAGTTGTGGTAATCAGAATGCAACTATTACGAGAATTGTAACCATTAGGGTATTGATTGCAATGGCTAGTGGAAGATTAATTATTCTTTTTCGGGTTGTGCCGAAGCTAATTGATTGGAAGTCAATTGTACTAGGTGATACTAAAAGAATAGGATCCTCATCAGTAGATGGAGATGTATAGGAATAGTCATACTACATCAACAAAGTGTCAGTATCAGGCCGCAGCTTCGAAGCCGAAATGATGGTTAGAGGTAAAGTGAAATTTTATTTGGCGGAGGAAACAAATGGTGAGGAAGGTGGATCCGATGATGACGTGTAAGCCGTGGAAGCCTGTTGCTATGAAAAATGTTGATCCATAAATTCCATCTGAAATTGTAAAGGATGTTTCGAAATACTCTGAGGCTTGGAGAAGTGTGAAATAAATACCTAGGGAAATGGTGACAAGTAAGGCTTGGAGTGTGAATGTTCGATTACCTTCTATTAAGCTATGGTGGGCTCAGGTGATAGATACACCTGAAGCCAGAAGTACAGCTGTGTTAAGTAGGGGGACTTCTAGGGGGTTAAGTGGGTAAATGCCTGTTGGGGGTCAGCGGCCCCCAAGTTCGGGAGTAGGGGCTAAGCTTGAATGGTAGAAGGCTCAGAAGAAGCCTGCAAAGAAGAACACTTCTGAGATAATAAACAAGATTATGCCATATCGGAGGCCTTTTTGGACAATAGGAGTATGATGGCCTTGGAAAGTTCCTTCTCGTACGACATCTCGCCATCATTGATATATTGTTAATAGGTTGGTTAGTAGTCCTAGTAATAGGAGAGAGTTTGAATTAAGGTGAAATCATATGATCAGGCCAGATGTTATTAGGAGTGCTGATAGGGCTCCTGTAAGTGGTCAGGGGCTTGAGTTAACTATGTGGTAGGCATGGGTTTGGTGGGTCATTAAGTATTATCATGTAGGTAAAGACTTACTAGTAAGGTGAATACGTATGCTTGAATTAGGGCAACGGCTAATTCAAGGACTGTCAGCAAAATAAGAACAATTAATGTGATTAGGGAAATGGCAGGGTTGATTGAGATTAATACCAGGGTAGTCCCTCCAATCAGGTGTATAAGCAGGTGGCCTGCTGTAATGTTGGCTGTTAGTCGCACGGCTAGTGCTATGGGTTGGATGAGAAGACTAATTGTTTCGATGATAATTAGTATAGGAATGAGTGGGGTAGGTGTCCCTTGTGGTAGGAGGTGGGCTAGGGATGCTTTTGTTTTGTGGCGAAGGCCCGTGATAATTGTAGCTGTTCATAGGGGGATTGCTATGCCTAGGTTTATTGATAGTTGTGTGGTTGGGGTGAATGAGTGAGGTAGTAAACCCAGTAAGTTGGTTGAGCCAATAAATAAGATTAATGAAATTAATATGAGAGCTCAGGTACGTCCTTTGGTGCTGTGGGTAGCTATCAGTTGTTTTAGTATTAGTTGGATTAGTCATTGTTGTAGGGAGGTAAGGCGGTTATTAACAAGTCGGGAGGGAGGGAGAAAGAAGATACTAGGGGTTAAGACAATAAGAACAACGAGAGGAATTCCTACAATTGTTGGGGCAATAAAAGAGGAGAATAAATTTTCGTTCATTTAGATTCTCAAGGGTTAGTACGATTACGTTTGCTGAGGAGTTTAATTGTAGGGTTTAAGGAATAATTAAGTTTTGAGATTTTTAATTGAAAAATGATAAACAGGGTGAGGACTATGGAGGAGATTATTGTGAATCATGTTGATGTATCCAATTGTGGCATTTCACTGTGGAAAGATTTAGACTTTCAGTCTTTAACTTAAAAGGTTAATGCTTGATTAGCTTCACGGTGAATTATAGTATGTTTAATAATCACTCTTCAAAGTGTTTTAAGGGGACTAATTCAAGTACAATTGGTATGAAGCTGTGGTTTGCACCACAGATTTCTGAGCATTGACCGTAGTAGATGCCTGGACGAGAGGTTATTAGGGTAATTTGGTTTAGGCGTCCTGGGATGGCGTCAGTTTTTACGCCTAGGGGAGGTACAGTTCATGAGTGAAGCACGTCTTCTGAGGAAACCAGTATTCGGATTGATATTTCTGTGGGCAAGGTAACTCGGTTATCAACTTCAAGTAAGCGAAGATCACCGGGTTTGAGATCTGATAGAGGAATCATATATGAGTCAAAGCAAAGATTTTCATAGTCTGTATATTCATAGCTTCAGTATCATTGATGCCCTAATGTCTTAACGGTTAAGGAGGGTGTAGTAATTTCGTCTATTATGTATAGAATGCGTAGAGATGGAAGAGCGATGAGAATTAGGATGACTGCGGGTAAAATGGTTCATACTGTTTCTACTTCTTGAGCATCCACTGTACTTGTGTGAGTAAGTTCAGTAGAAAGTATAAGGGAAATAATGTAGAGGACTAAAGAACTAATAAGGAAGACAATTATTAGAGTGTGGTCATGGAAATATAGAAGTTCTTCTATAATAGGAGAGGCGGCATCTTGAAATCCTAGCTGGACTGGGCAAGCCATTAAGATATACAGGGGTTTAACCTGTAAGTTAACCCTGACAAAGTTATGTAATTATTTTACTAATATCTTAGTTGGAGAAAGTCATAGTGGTTATGTGGTTGGCTTGAAACTAACTATAGGGGGTTCAATTCCTTCCTTTCTTAGCTATGTTTTACGTAGGCAGGTTCTTCGAATGTGTGGTAGGGTGGTGGACAGCCGTGGAGTCATTCTAAGTTTGTTGTTATTAGTTCTACTACTAGGATTTCTCGTTTTGAGGCGAAAGCTTCTCAAACTATAAAAATCATTAGTATGACTGCTGTCAGGGAGATGAAAGATCCGATTGACGAGATTACATTTCATGTCGTGTAAGCATCAGGATAGTCAGAGTAACGGCGGGGTATTCCTGACAAGCCTAAAAAGTGTTGTGGGAAAAACGTTATGTTCACACCTACAAACATAATTGTGAAGTGAATTTTAGCTCAGGTATCATTTAACGCATAGCCTGATAATAGAGGGAATCAATGGACAAACCCTCCTATAATGGCAAAGACTGCCCCCATTGATAATACATAGTGGAAATGTGCTACTACGTAATATGTGTCGTGGAGAACGATGTCCAGTGATGAGTTAGCAAGAACGATTCCTGTTAGGCCTCCGACTGTAAATAAGAAGATAAAACCTAGGGCTCATAATATGGCGGGCGATCATTTGATACTACCTCCATGGAGTGTAGCTAGTCAGCTGAAAACTTTTACCCCAGTAGGGATAGCAATAATTATAGTGGCTGATGTAAAGTATGCTCGGGTATCAACATCTATACCTACAGTAAATATATGGTGGGCTCATACGATAAAGCCCAGGAAACCAATGGATATTATAGCTCAAACTATGCCTATATAGCCAAAAGGTTCTTTTTTGCCTGAGTAGTACGTGACGATGTGTGAGATCATGCCAAAGCCTGGAAGAATTAAGATGTAAACTTCGGGATGTCCGAAGAATCAAAATAAGTGTTGATACAGGATAGGATCGCCGCCTCCTGCAGGATCAAAGAAAGTTGTGTTAAGGTTGCGGTCAGTTAATAGCATTGTGATTCCTGCCGCCAGGACAGGTAATGATAACAGTAAAAGGACGGCAGTGATTATTACGGATCATACAAATAAGGGGGTTTGATACTGTGATATGGCTGGGGATTTTATATTTAGTACCGTTGTAATAAAGTTAATAGCTCCTAAGATAGAGGATACTCCCGCTAGGTGTAAAGAGAAAATTGTTAAATCTACGGATGCTCCTGCGTGGGCCAAGTTTCCGGCTAGAGGAGGGTAAACTGTTCATCCTGTTCCCGCACCTGCCTCTACCATTGAGGAGGCAAGGAGGAGTAGGAATGATGGTGGAAGGAGTCAAAAGCTTATGTTATTCATTCGTGGAAACGCTATATCAGGGGCTCCGATCATTAAAGGCACAAGTCAGTTTCCAAAGCCTCCAATTATGATGGGTATAACTATGAAGAAGATTATAATGAAAGCATGGGCTGTTACGATCACATTATAGATCTGATCATCTCCAAGTAGGGCTCCTGGTTGACCAAGTTCAGTTCGGATAAGAAGACTGAGGGCTGTTCCTACCATCCCTGCTCAAGCCCCAAATAACAGGTAGAGGGTTCCAATGTCTTTGTGGTTTGTTGAGTAGAATCATCGATTGATGAACATAGGTAGAATGGCTGAGTAAGCATTAGACTGTAAATCTAAAGACAGAGGAATTCTCTTTTTACCAGGCCTCGAGGTGATTTGACATATTGAATTGCAAATTCAAAGAAGCAGCTTCAATTCTGCCGGGGCTTCTCCCGCCTTTTTTTCTCCTTGAGAGGCGGGAGAAGTAGATTGAAGCCAGTTGATTAGGGTATTTAGCTGTTAACTAAATTTTCATGGGGTTGGAACCCATCAGTCTAGTTGAGGGTTTAGCTTAATTAAAGTAATTGATTTGCATTCAGTTGATGTAGGATAGATTCTTGCAACCCTTACAGGCAGAAATTAAGCGTGCAGTTAGCTTTCTTAGGGCTTTGAAGGCTCTTGGTCTATTTAACCTAAATTTCTAGTGTAGGATTGAAAAGGTTGGTGCTAGAGGGAGGGATAAGGTGAATAGAATGATTAGGGGTGATATGAGTTGAGTTTGGTTCGTAATTTGAAGTTGTCATTTTATTTTTGTGTTGTTAAATGTGGGGAACAGGGTTAGGGAGGTGCTGTAGATTAGTCGTATGTAGAAGTATAGACTCAGTAGTGCTATAATGGCCATGATTAAGGCTATGATGGTATTATTGTTTTTTGACAATTCTTGGATAATTATTCATTTGGGTAAGAAGCCCGTGAGTGGAGGGAGTCCTCCGAGGGATAGTAGGGCGATTATAGTTGTTAAAGTGATTATTGGGGTCTTATTTCATAGGTTTGATAATGTTAATGTAGTAGTATTTGTGTTGAGGTTCAGAATAGTAAATATAACGATGGTTAGTGCTAAGTAGATTGTTAGGTTTAGTACCGTGAGGGGTGGACAAAACGTTAGAATGGTTATTATTCAGCCTATATGGGCGATGGATGAGTAGGCCAGAATTTTTCGTAATTGTGTTTGGTTTAGGCCTCCTCATCCTCCTACTAGAATTGATAGGAGGGCAATTAATAGAAGAGTGTTTAGGTTTGTTCATGGGTGAATTTGGAGTATAATGGAAATAGGGGCTAGTTTCTGTCATGTTAAGAGGAGTATTCCTGCTATTAGTGAAATGCCTTGTGTGACTTCGGGAACTCAGAAATGGAATGGAGTTATTCCCAGTTTTATTGTCAGCGCGATAGTAATTGTGAGGGGGGTAAGCTGGCTGTGGGTGTTGGTGATGTTTCACTGTCCGGAGTATATGGCATTGAGTACAATGGTAAATATTAGTAGTATAGAAGCTGTTGCTTGTATGAGAAAGTACTTTGTGGCTGCTTCTGTTGATCGAGGTTTATAATTTTTTATTAGAATTGGAATGATGGCGAGTATGTTGATTTCTAGACCAACTCATATTAGGAGTCAGTGTGAGCTGATTATTGTTAGTATAGTTCCTGTGAAGATTGTGATTATAATTAATAAGAGGGTAATGGGATTAATTAGTATGGGAAGGGTATAAACCAACATTTTCGGGGTATGGGCCCGATAGCTTGTTTAGCTGACCTTACTGTTATAGAATGAGGTGTACGTTGGTAGCACGATGGATTTTGGATCCTTAGGAGTAGGTTCAAGGCCTGCAATTCTAGAAATAGGAGGGATAGGTCTCCATTATTTACTCTATCAAAGTAACTCTTTTATCAGACATATTTCTACATCTGTGGGGGGACATATGATATTAGGATTGGTAGGGAGATATATCACATACATAGTGCTAGTGTTAGTGGGAGAAAATTTTTTCATAATAGGTGTATGAGTTGGTCATATCGGAATCGTGGGTATGATGCTCGAATTCATAGGAATAGTGATGTTAGTAAGAGAGTCTTGGTGGTGAAGTTTGTTGTGTATGTTTCTGGTATGTTGGATTTGTATAGTGTTCCCAGGAAGAGTGTTGTTGTTAGAGCATTTATTATGATAATGTTGGTATATTCTGCCATGAAGAACAAGGCAAAGGGGCCTGCGGCGTATTCTACGTTGAAACCTGATACTAGTTCTGATTCTCCCTCTGTTAGGTCGAAGGGGGCCCGGTTTGTTTCTGCTAGGGTAGAAATAAATCATATTATGGTTAAGGGTCAGGATGGAATAATAAGTCACAGATATTCTTGAGTTGTGATAAGGGTAGATAGGGTGAATGATCCATTTATCAGGAGGACTGAAAGTAGGATAATGGCTAGGGTAATTTCGTATGAGATTGTTTGGGCTACTGCTCGTAGGGCGCCAATTAAGGCATATTTGGAGTTGGATGCTCAGCCTGATCAGAGGATTGAATATACAGCCAGGCTTGATGTAGCTAAGATAAATAGAAGTCCCATATTTAAATTAACCAGTGGGAATGGTATTGGTAGGGGGGTTCATATGGTAAGTGCGATAGATAGGGCTAGTGTTGGTGCGGTAATATAGAGTAATGTGGAGGAGGCTAGGGGTTGTAGTGGTTCTTTAATGTATAGTTTTACTGCATCGGCGAAGGGTTGGAGTAGGCCATGTGGGCCTACGGTGTTGGGGCCTTTACGAAATTGTATGTAGCCTAGGATTTTTCGTTCAATTAATGTAAAGAAAGCTATAGCTACAATAATTGGGATAATTAGTAGGAGCAGGTTGACTGCAAACATATATATTAAGAAGAGGAGTTGAACCTCTGGGTTTAAAGTTTTAAGTTTTATGCAATTGCCGGGCTCTGCCATCTTAATAAGCCCTTGTCTTGGGGAGGACATGGGGTGGGTTGTTAGATTGAGAGTTTGTCATCTGTTAAAGCTGAGAGCACTCTGTTGAGTTGGCTTTATTTCTCTTGTCCTTTCGTACTGGGAGAAATTATAAATAGATAGAAACCGACCTGGATTGCTCCGGTCTGAACTCAGATCACGTAGGACTATTAACCGTTGAACAAACGGACCGTTAATAGCGGTTGCACCATTGGGGTGTCCTGATCCAACATCGAGGTCGTAAACCCTATTGTTGATATGGACTCTATAATAGGATTGCGCTGTTATCCCTAGGGTAACTTGTTCCGTTGATCAATCTAGTTTGGGTCAGTTAGTTTGTTGGTGCCTTGACTAGTAATGTCTAAGCTGGATTATTCGGAGGTTTATTTATGCTCCGAGGTCACCCCAACCAAAATTTTTAGCTCAGGCGTAGTAATTATTTATACCTTGTTGGGTAGTTGGGTGTACTTGTTTGGGCTAGTTAATTTAAGCTCCATAGGGTCTTCTCGTCTTATTAGTATATTCCCGCCTCTTCACGGGAAGGTCAATTTCACTGATTGAAAGTAAGAGACAGTTTAACCCTCGTGTGGCCGTTCATTCTAGTCCTTAATTAGAGGACAAGTGATTATGCTACCTTTGCACGGTCAGGGTACCGCGGCCGTTAAACGTATGTCACTGGGCAGGCAGTGCCTCCAATATTAGTAATGCTGGAGGTGATGTTTTTGGTAAACAGGCGGGGTTAGGTTTTGCCTAGTTCCTTTTACTTTTTTCAATCTTTCCTTGGTGCACGCCTGTGTTGGATTAACAATATTTTTAGTAATGGGTTTAGCGGGGTGGGTGGTTTTATTTTATTGTTAACTATCAGTGGGTATCCGATCTGGTATAGGCTTGTGCTAGGAGAGTGAGGACTCTTGTTACTTATATTAACAGTATTGCTTCTATTTAGTGATAGAATGACTCAGTTATTTGGTAGGAGGTTGTTGCAGGGTTTAGAAATTAAAATATATCATGTATTGAGCTTGAACGCTTTCTTGATTGGTGGCTGCTTTTAGGCCGACTGTGAGTTAGGGGTTGATTACTCTCTACTGAAGGTTGTAGCCTGTTCTAAAGAGCTGTTCCTCTTTAGACTGACGTTTAAGTTAACAGGGGGTTTGGTGGGTCACTTTAGGTTAACTTAAGGTTGAACTGAAATTCTTTTCTGAGGAACCAGCTATCGCCAAGCTCGTTAGGCTTTTCACCTCTACTCATGAATTTTCTCACTATTTTGCTACATAGATGAGTTGGTTCTTAGATAATTATTCATGAGTAGCTCGTTTGGTTTCGGGTGTTCTGGCTTAAATTCTTTTTGTCAGATTATTCTAGTTAAGTCATTATGCAAAAGGTACAAGGGGTAAGCTTTGCTTTTATGGACTTTGAGGTGTTCTTTCATCTTTCCCTTGCGGTACTTTTTCTATAGCGCTGGGTAAAATTTCTATCTCCTATACTATTAGTGGCTATTGGTGAATGTTTTAGTTGGGGTTTGTGGGTTTGTTGGAAGAGTAGAAGGTTAGGCTAGTTTTGGTTTCAAAGTGGTCACGTCAATCGTGAAGTCTTCTGGGTGTAAGCCGGATGCTTTGGGCTTAAGCTACACTTTGGTTTTCCAAGCACACTTTCCAGTATGCTTACCTTGTTACGACTTATCTCCTCTTGTGTTGTGTTTTTTATGATTAGGAATTAGTTGTGTGAGGGTGGAGGAGGGTGACGGGCGGTGTGTACGTGCTTCATGGCCTTGTTCAATCGAGCTCTCTATTCTCGGTTTACTACTAAATCCTTCTTTGACCCCTAATTTCATAGGGGTTGTGGTGGAATATTGTTCTGTTGTTAGAAAATGTAGCCCATTTCTTTCCACCTCATGGACTACACCTTGACCTAACGTTTTTATGTTAAATGCTTGTGCTTACTTTGTAGCCTTGGTAGGGTTTGCTGGGGATGGCGGTATATAGGTTGAATTAGCAAGAGGTGGTGAGGTTTATCGGGGTTTATCGATTATAGAACAGGCTCCTCTAGAAGGGATTGAAGCACCGCCAAGTCCTTTGAGTTTTAAGCTGTTGCTTGTAGTATTCTGGCGAGTGATTTTGTTAGCTAATCATTTAAGTTTATGGCCAAGCATAGTGGGGTATCTAATCCCAGTTTGATTCTTGGCTGTCGTGTTATTAGAGTGTTAAAGTCACTTTCGTGGGTTATTTTGTTTTAGCTAGGGCATTTTACGGCTTAGATAAAATTTAACTTTATTTTTGATAGTCTAAAACACACTTTACGCCGTTTTTTATTAGTTTGGGTTAATCGTATGACCGCGGTAGCTGGCACGAAATTTACCAACCCTTATTTCAGTATAGCTTAGTCGAACTTTCGTTTATTGCTTAAGTTTTGTCACTGCTGTATCCCGTGGGGGTGTGGTTTAGCAAGGCGTGGAGAGCTGCTACTTAGCGCGCTTGATGCCTGCTCCTTTTGATTAGATAATTTAGAGGGCATTCTCACTGGTGCGCAGTTACTTGCATGTGTAATCTTACTGACAACTAATAGAAAGGCTGGGACCAAACCTATATGTTTATGGAGTATTTTAACTCGTCTAGGCATTTTCAGTGCCTTGCTTTGGGTAAATTAAGCTACATTAAC